TCGGGGCCAAAACTCCGGAAATTAGAAATGCCAAAATAGGAATAACACTTGATATTATTAGAAATGCCCAGAAAATATCATATTCGTGAAGCAGAAACATAGAAGCACTCCTATTAATGTGGAATATACCGAATTAGTTGATTCAAATTGGAATTCTCAATTCATCCATAACTACATTAGTCGAAACAACAATTTTGATCAAACCACATAGTTTCGTTTGTTTACTTGTTGTGGGTCATGTATCGTCTCAAGATTCATCCAATGGAATCCCACTTACACTTACTTCGATTCTATTTAGATATGGTGTAGACATATAATGCTATTATACAAATCAAACTCTCTCCTACCTTGCCTCGGGTTTTCTATCAAACAAAAAAAGGAATTAAGGAATTTTTTTGAAAGAATATTTTAAATAATATGAATTGAAAGTGAAATAATATTCAAACAATATTATTCAAATAAGATTAAACATAAAGAATTTCAATATTCTATTAATATAATAGAGCCAAAGAGGAGGTCTGGCCCATTTTTTCTCTCTCTCTCTTTTTTTTTTTCTTAGTGATTTAGAATATAGTCAGTAGTCAGATGTAATAGAATTTCTAGGAATTTCCATCTCGGGATTTATGGTATATTCTACGTGGCTGTGTTGGTGTATTCTTTTCATTAAGATCCGGATAGAGGATTATTGTTTCTATTGATTTGATACGGATACGAAAACGGAATGCATCGACCGATTCGATTCTCTCTCCCTGTCCCAGATTTATACTTAATTGATTTGATTCAATCCATTGAATTGTGAAGAACCCTTCCATATAAAAACTCGTGGGTTCCTATACCCAAATTAGGAAACTTTGGACCTGTACTACCCCGGCCCCGGCTTTACCCCCGAGTTAGAAGTCTTGAAAGAATCATTTCAGACCCATTTCTAGGACTAAAGATCGTGATTTGGAATGACTCGAAATACTTATTTATTTAATGTAATAATAACACCTAGCAGGACCAACCAACGAGTTAGGTTTCGTGACAACAAAAAACGTTTCTTTTGAAGCAAACCTACAAAATGGGGCATAGTTTAATGGTAGAGTCGGCTGAATCGTAAATGATTTACAGAAGATACTTCGAATGGAATCATGCGTTGTCGAACGATTCGATAGACAAAATCTCCCCATCCCAAAACCAACTCATAGAACATAGAAATAGAAGAGGGTGCGTTGATACATTTAGGACCAATTCATTGTCTCTAAAACAATGAATTGGGATTGTTGTTCTGCCAAAAGGCGATACGTCGGGGGATTCCTAACTCATCCAAGTTCAAATGGGCCCTAATCTTTTTAGATAAAGTCTGCATTGGTAGAATTGGAATGATGAACAAATTGGATTGGGTAAATTGGAATAAAAAAAAAGAAGTTATAAGTTTAAGTATTGTACAGAAAAATGACGACTTGCTTTGCTAAGCCGGTTATACAAAGAAAAGCCTATTGTACAATGAAACTTACCAAAGAGCTTCGTTTTTGAAACTCTGGCTTTTCTACAAATACAAGAACAAGAATAGGTTCTAGATAATGTGACTTACTATTAGATTGAATTTGGATTTGATTTGGTTGGGTCAGGTTGGAGTTTTTCTTGAGCCAGGCTCATGTTATGATTTTGACTTCATAAATTGACTTGGGTATACCAAAGCAAAGGTGTATCACTAAATCTTGGATCATGGACAAATAAAAGAGGAAAAAGGCCGTATGTCATTCACAGACGAAGATTAATGAAGAAGAATGGGTTTGTTTATCCGAGATTTGAAAATACCGATCCGATTGGATCCATTGGAATAAATTATTGTTTTCAAGCCCCGAGGGATCTCCGTGATCCTGTGGGAATGATTCCATTTCTATGGAACAATCAACCGGCCGGTCACACGCACTAATTAGGAAATGAATACAAAAATGTATAGGGCTATACGGACTCGAACCGTAGACCTTCTCGGTAAAACAGATCAAACTTATTATTATCGAAATGATTCGAACTGTTTCAAAGACCCAACATGCGTTTTTTTTTGCATTGGGCTCTTTCATTAACTGATAAAAAGATCGGCTAGTCTACCATATTTTTTCTTGACAGGAAGATAACGAGATGGCTCCATGTGCTCGGATTCATTATTTGAATTCTGATCCGGGAGCAATACCAAAGTGTTTCAAAGAAGGGTTACCCTGACGTAGGTCTGCCTCCGGCCTAGATCAACCTAAGTTAAATGGAGTCTCTATCAATCCGCCCCAAGAGTCAAATATGATACTTCATACACCTTAAAGTTCATAGGACGAAAAGAGGTTATTTTGAGGTCCTTATCCTCATTATGCCTAGCATTGAAGGGCCTGGGTATTCACCTTATCAATGATCAAACCAATGATGGGTTCTATTTGGTACCTGAATTGGCACCTGAATCGGACCGAACAAAATATTTGTCAGGCTATTGTTCTCTTGTTCCCTCGAATCCATGGAGTAAGACATC